GTATTCGTCTAGAAGAAAAACAGAAATTGCGTTTTCATTATGGTCTGACAGAGCGACAATTACTTAGATATGTGCATATCGCTAGAAAAGCAAAAGGGTCAACAGGCCAGGTTTTACTACAACTACTTGAGATGCGTTTGGATAACATCCTTTTTCGATTGGGTATGGCTTCGACCATTCCTGGAGCCAGGCAATTAGTTAACCATAGACATATTTTAGTTAATGGTCGTATAGTGGATATACCAAGTTATCGTTGCAAACCCCGAGATATTATTACTACGAAGGATAAACAAAGATCGAAAGCTCTGATTCAAAATTCTATTGCTTCAGCCCCTCGCGAGGAATTGCCAAACCATTTGACTATTGACTCATTCCAATATAAAGGATTAGTAAATCAAATAATAGATAGTAAATGGATCGGCTTAAAAATAAATGAGCTGTTAGTCGTAGAATATTATTCCCGTCAGACTTGAACCTAAAGAACATAACAAGGAAAGGGGTTCAGACAATTATGTCCCCTTTTCAACGAAGTAAATAGATCTAAGGGCCTTGATCCGCATTTTTATCATTCACGTATCACAAATAGATACGTAGTAGGATTTTTTTTTTCTTTTTTGCTCTTTCCGCGATATTTGTATTTTACGTATGCGTACTACAGTAATTAGGAATAAAGATTCTCTATCAAATAAAGCTGTTGGAATAATGATATCAATTTTTATTTGATTTGATATATTGCGGTCGGTAACGCTGGTGAATTAACAGAAACGGAAAGAGAGGGATTCGAACCCTCGGTAAACAAAAAGCCTACATAGCAGTTCCAATGCTACGCCTTGAACCACTCGGCCATCTCTCCTACATAATCTTATTATTGACCAGAAACCGAGTGAATTGCGAGTTATTCATATTATTTTATTCCAGTACAGACACGACCAATCAACGGTTCCATAGGAATAAAAAATTCCTTTCAAATTTCATATTTATTAACAACTTCTCTTATGATATACCCCATAGATCTATTTATTAGAAATTCATGAATCGTACCGTGGATTTTTCTATTTCATTTCATTCAATTGTATAATGATTATTCCATCCCTTTTTCTCTTTGGATCATAACCAAATCCAAATTTCTCGAGTTATCAGACTCGAGTTATAAGAATCCATAGTAAAATAAAGTCCTTGGTTATTCAACTTAAATGAAATAGTAATAGTTGAAATAGTAATAGTTCCGTGCATTTATTTGTATACTACGAAATTTATATAAAATTCAATCTGATTCAAAAGTCTCCTATCTCTCTTTGTTCGAAAAGGGTACATTTTGAGCAGAGGGTATACATCTTTTTATTAGAATTTTTCTGTTTTTATGTTATTTTGTACTGTACAATTCCTTTGTTTGTGGGATCATTTTCCCCGAGGGGGTAATGAGAAGAATTATAGAATGGATTGCTAATTATGCCTAGATCTCGGATAAATGGAAATTTTATTGATAAGACCTCTTCAATTATAGCCAATATTTTATTACGAATAATTCCGACAACTTCAGGAGAAAAAAAGGCATTTACCTATTACAGAGATGGTGTGATTTGATTCTTTTTTCTTGTTTTTTTCTTTTTTAGCCCTCACTTCAGTCTTACGAGAAAAAGACGCGAGAAAGAACAAAATTTTTGAAATAAAGCTACGCTTAGTGAAGGTAAAGTTTGGAGATAGAACAATTCCTTCTGTCGTGTATCCTCGATTGATCCAGCCTCAGATACTTGAATTGTCGATTTTAGTATTGAACGAAAGGTTACACCTATAGGTTCTGTATTGTGAGTCAATCCTACTCTACTAGTACCAATAGGCGGCATAGGGGAAGAAGCACTACACTAGGAATCAACAACACGAAAACTTTGTTATAAATTACCCTTTTCCTTATCGGTATCGGGACTAACAAGAATGGTTGGGACAACAAACATCCATCTCGTTCGTACTTTGGATACCCGTATAACCATCAAAGATCGTTGAAGTGACTAATTCCTGGAAATAGTAGGCGTTGAGGACAAAGAAATCGTTGGAGTTACCATTTCTATCTAGCACTAATACGATTGATTGGTGTTAAGAAAAAACCTCTTGCGGGAAGGCTGGCTAGAGATTTCTTGTAAAAATACCAGCTCCTGTCAGTTCATAATGAGAATAATAGGGAAATTTGGATTCCATGGCTTATTCCCCTTAGTACTATGCACAGAAGGGAGGAGCCGTATGAGATGAAAATCTCACGTACGGTTCTGGAACGGAGATTTTTTGAATAAAATGAACGACCGTAACGGATGTCGGCTCAATCCGAAGGAAATTATGCGGAAGCTTTACAGAATTATTATGAAGCTACGCGACCAGAAATTGATCCTTATGATCGAAGTTATATACTCTATAACATAGGCCTTATACACACAAGCAATGGAGAACATACAAAAGCTTTGGAATATTATTTCCGGGCACTAGAACGAAACCCATTCTTACCGCAAGC